TCGCTATCCATAATGGTAGGGAACACTTGCCTATTTACATAACGGATCGTATGGTAGGTCATAAATTAGGAGAATTCGCACCAACTCTAAATTTTAGGGGACATGTAAAAAACGATAATAAATCTCGTCGTTAATTAAAAAAAAAAATAATAATAATATAAAAAATGCTTATCATTTTTTAATCGGAGGTAAACTTTATGAAAAGAAAAAAGAGAAAAGATGATGTATATGCTTTAGGCCAATATATATCTATGTCGGCTCACAAAGCAAGAAGAGTAATTGACCAGATCCGAGGTCGTTCCTACGAAGAAACACTTATGATATTAGAACTCATGCCCTATCGTGCATGTTATCCCATTTTTAAATTAATTTATTCTGCAGCATCAAATGCTAGTCACAATAAAGGTTTCAACAAAGCCGATTTAGTCATTTTTAAAGCCGAAGTTAACAAAGGAACTACCACGAAAAGATTAAAACCTCAAGCCCGAGGACGTAGTTATCTGATAAAAAGACCGACTTGTCACATAACTATTGTATTAAAAGATATAACCCACTATGGAAACATAGAAGAATGTATACGAAGTTTATCTACAACTAATCGACACAAAGTCTTGCTCAATCTAGCATTTGTCGAATACCTGTATTTTTATGTAAATTAAGTATGATGGGGTAATATGGGACAAAAAATAAATCCACTTGGTTTCCGACTTGGTACAACCCAAAGTCATTATTCCCTTTGGTTTGCACAACCAAAAAACTATTCTGAAGATCTACAAGAAGATCAAAAAATACGGGATTATATAAAAAATTTTGTACAAAAAAATACAAAAGCATCGTCGGGTGTCGAAGGAATTGCACGCATAGAAATTCAAAAAAGAATCGATCTGATACAGGTAATAATCTATATGGGATTCCCAAAGTTATTAATAGAAAATAGACCACGAGGAATCGAAGACCTAAAAATAAATTTACAAAAAGAATTAAATTGTGTGAGCCGAAAACTCAACATTGCTATTTCACGAATTGCAAAACCTTATGGGCACCCTAAAATTCTTGCTGAATTTATAGCTGGCCAATTAAAGAATAGGGTATCATTTAGAAAAGCAATGAAAAAGGCTATCGAATTAACCGAACAAGCGGATACAAAAGGAATTCAAATACAAATAGCAGGCCGGATCGATGGAAAAGAAATTGCACGTATTGAATGGATAAGAGAGGGAAGAGTTCCCCTACAAACCATTCGCGCGAAAATTGATTATTGTGCCTATACCGTTCGAACTATTTATGGGGTATTAGGTATCAAAATTTGGATATTTATAGACGCGAAATAATAATAGGACTTTACTTGTCTTTCTTTTTTGGTTTAAGAATGGAATACAAAATAAAAACTTTTTTCCTTTTTTTTTTTACATCAAACTAATTCTAATTTAAAATTTAACAAGGTTAAATAAAAATTTAATTCATCTTTTTTTGATCGAATTGCTATGCTTAGTGTGTGACTCGTTGGTTTTTACTATAATTAAGCCTAAATAAGGTAAGAACCCATAATATGAAGTATGCTGAATTAACTATAAAAACTAATAACCAACTCATCGCATCACATTATCTGGATCCAAAGAAACAGTCAAGATATGCTTTTTGAATCCTATCGTTGCAGCAACTGAATTTTTTTAGCATAAAAAAATCTGATGAATTTTAAGCAAAAAAAAAAGGATACGGATAAATGGAAAGGTGAGAGAAAGAAAAAAAGGAATATAAATAAATATAAAAGATATATGATTCCGATATAATATGTAAGGTCTTTAAAACATCTCATAAACGACAATAATGTAATAAAGCATTAATAAAGATTCCCTAATAATTCTATGAGATAAATCTTTTCATAGAAAAATCATAAAAATCATATGAGCTTCAAGCCAAAAAAGACTAAGAGGGTTGGCTCAAGAACTACTTTCAGTAAGAGCTCCGTTGTCGAATTCAGGCCTAAGCATTAATCAAGAAGCGGTGGGAACGACGGAACCCATGAATACATAAGATTACATTGAAAATGAATCCCGATTATTTAGTGGGAAGGATGGCGGAACGAACCGTAAATCAATTCCTATTTTCTGAAAAATGATAAACTAATTCTACAATTACAATTGAAATAGAGATTGAAAGAGTAAATATTCGCCCGCGAAAATATATTTTAGATCATATATATATAAAACAAATATATTTTAGATCATATATATATAAAACATTTAATAAAATTAATCCCTAAGAATCACTTGATTCAGTGGATTATTCCGTGTATATCTTAATTATATCTCTTCTTAATTGAAAAATTTGCATTCGCGAGGAGCCGGATGAGAAGAAAATCTCACGTCCAGTTCTGTAGTAGAGATGGAATTATTAAAATAACCATCAACTATAACCCAAAAAGAACCAGATTCCGCAAACAACATCGAGGAAGACTGAAGGGGATATCTTATCGAGGAAATAATATTTGTTTTGGAAGATATGCTCTTCAGGCACTCGAACCCTCTTGGATCACATCTAGACAAATAGAAGCGGGGAGGCGAGCAATGACACGAAATGCGCGCCGCGGGGGAAAAATATGGGTACGTATTTTTCCAGACAAACCGGTTACAGTAAGACCTGCGGAAACCCGTATGGGTTCGGGTTCGGGGAAAGGATCTCCCGAATATTGGGTAGCTGTTGTCAAACCAGGTCGAATACTTTATGAAATAAGCGGGGTAGCAGAAAATATAGCCCGAAGGGCTATCTCAATAGCGGCATCTAAAATGCCTATACGAACTCAATTTATTATTTCAGGATTAGGAATGTAGAACCAAAAATCGATCTTATTTTTGACAAACAATATTTCTTTTTAGTCCTTTGCAGTTATTTTTGCATTGAAAGAACAGATAAAAAAATATGATTCAACCTCAGACCTATTTGACTGTAGCAGACAACAGTGGAGCTAAAAAATTGATGTGTATTCGAATCATAGGAGCTAGCAATCGTCGATATGCTCGTATTGGCGATGTTATTGTTGCTGTGATCAAAGAAGCAATACCCAATTCGCCCTTAGAAAGATCAGAAGTAATAAGAGCTGTAATTGTACGTACCTGTAAAGAACTCAAACGGGACAGCGGTATGATAATAAGATATGATGACAACGCTGCAGTTATCATTGATCAAGAAGGAAATCCAAAAGGAACTCGAGTTTTTGGCGCAATTGCCCGTGAATTGAGACAAAACTTTACTAAAATAGTTTCATTAGCGCATGAGGTATTATAAGAAAAAAAATAGGATATTTGAATGAAATAGTAGACTAGCTATCACGTATATACCTTTCGTTTAAAAATTTTTAATTTTGTCATAAAATAAAAGAAAAAAAGTAAGAAAAAACATGTTGATTATATAAAAATTTGGAGACACCGCGGATTTTAGTTCATTATGGGTAGGGACACTATTGCTGATATAATAACCTCGATACGAAATGCTGACATGAATAGAAAAGGAACAGTTCGAATAGCATCGACTAACATCACCGAAAACATTGTTAAAATACTTTTACGAGAAGGCTTTATTGAAAACGTAAGAAAACATCAAGAAGGAAACAAATACTTTTTGGTTTTAACGCTACGACATAGAAGAAATAGGAAAGGCCCCTATCGAAATACTTTATATTTAAAAAGAGTCAGTCGACCTGGTCTACGAATCTATTCTAACTCTCAAGGAATTCCTAGAATTTTAGGCGGAATGGGAATTGTAATTCTTTCTACCTCTCGCGGTATAATGACAGATCGGGAGGCTCGACGAGAAGGAGTTGGGGGAGAAATTTTATGTTATATATGGTAATCCCTCTAATATCTAAATTAGATCAAAAATTGCCTATAATTGTGAACAAAAAGACAAAAGACAGGTTATCGAATATCTCTGCTCTATTAGTTGATACGTTAAGGAGGTTTTGCCTGGAATGAAAGAACAAAAAACAATTCATGATGATTACTGAATCACTCCCTAACGGTATGTTCTGAATTCGTTTAGATAATGAAGATCGGATTATAGATTATATTTATTTCATTTCATAAAGGATACGACGTAGTTCTATACGGAAAACCCTATCCCTTTTAAGATTGAAATAAACCTTTATGATTGAACCAGAGGTCATAGATAACTTTTTAAAACTCTGCACTAAGGATTCACATGATTAAGTGGTTTTTCAACCTCAACACTCCTTACTCTCGAGAGTACAATTCAAGATGTCAAATAGCAAGAAACTTATTTTCTTCCACGAACTAGATTCAAAATGAAAAGTAAGGAATGACAAATATGAAAATAAGGGCTTCTGTTCGTAAAATTTGTGAAAAGTGTCGTCTGATCCGCAGACGGGGACGAATTATAGTAATTTGTTCTAACCCAAAACATAAACAACGACAGGGATAATACTTTTATTATTAAAGTATTCAAAGGTGCTGTCTTGAGTAATGTAATGTAAAAAAAATGACGAATTTGTTTTGACATGAAATGGATATATCCATATATCTCTGACGCATATTTATGAAATGATAAAATATGGCAAAACCTATACCAAAATTTGGTTCACGTAGAAATAGACGTATTAGTTCACGTAAAAGTGCACGTAAAATACCAAAAGGCATTATCCATGTTCAAGCAAGTTTCAACAATACCATTGTAACTGTTACAGATGTACGGGGTCGGGTTGTTTCCTGGGCTTCCGCGGGTACTTGTGGCTTCAAAGGCACAAAAAAGAAGACGCCGTTTGCGGCTCAAACCGCGGCGGGAAATGCTATTCATACAGTAGTGGACCAGGGCATGCAACGAGCAGAAGTCATGATAAAGGGTCCCGGTCTCGGAAGAGATGCAGCATTACGAGCTATTCGTCGAAGCGGTATATTATTAAGTTTCGTGCGGGACGTAACCCCTATGCCACATAATGGCTGTAGGCCTCCTAAAAAAAGACGTGTGTAAAAAAAAAGCATTGACGAAATTTCAAGAGAAATAAACGATTCAAAGATATTTATAATATTCCTATGGTTCGAGAGAAAATAAGAGTATCGACTCGGACACTGCAGTGGAAATGTGTTGAATCAAGAACAGATAGTAAATGTCTTTATTATGGGCGCTTTATTCTTTCTCCACTTCTGAAAGGGCAAGCTGACACAATCGGCATTGCAATGCGAAGAGCTTTACTTGGAGAAATGGAAGGAACATGTATTACACGCGCAAAATCTGAGAAAATACCACATGAATACTCTACCATCGTAGGTATTCAAGAATCAGTCCATGAGATTTTAATGAATTTGAAAGAAATCATATTGAGAAGTAATCTATACGGAACTTGTGAAGCATCTATTTGTATTAGGGGCCCTAGATGCGTAACTGCTCAAGATATCATCTTGCCGCCTTATGTAGAAATAGTTGACAATACACAACATATAGCTAGCTTGACGGAACCAATTGATTTGTGTATTGGATTACAACTCGAGCGAAATCGCGGATATCATATTAAAGTGCCCAATAACTTTCAAGGCGGAAGTTATCCTATAGATGCTCTATTCATGCCTGTTAGAAACGTGAATCATAGTATTCATTCTTATGGGAATGAAAAACAAGAAATACTTTTTCTCGAAATATGGACAAATGGCAGTTTAACTCCGAAAGAAGCACTTTATGAAGCCTCCCGGAATTTAATTGATTTATTGATTCCTTTTCTACATGCGGAAGAAGAAAATTTACATTTAGCGGACAATGAACAAAAAGTTTCTTTACCCCTTTTGACCTTTCACGATAGATTGACTCAACTCAAAAAAAAAAAAATAGTATTAAAATCGATTTTTATTGACCAATTAGAATTTTCACCTAGGATCTACAATTGCCTAAAAAAGTCCAATATACATACATTAGCAGACCTTTTGAATAACAGTCAAGAAGATCTTATTAAAATGGAACATTTTGACATAGACGACGTAAAAAAAATATTGGACACTCTTGAAAAACATTTTTGAATTGATTTACATTTAACAAAAACGAAAAATAAAAGATGAAAAAAAATGGATTGAATTTTACAGAATAAATAAAGAATTTAATTGAATAGATAGATGTATCTAGGGAAAATTCACCTTGAAGCGACTATTCCCTAGATACACATGTTGTGCTATTTCACAATTGAATCAATTTAAAAAAGACCTAAAGTTAGAGATTTATCAATAGGTAATGTTGCTCCAATACCTAACCAAAGGGCCACCGCGGTACCAACCAAAAAGACAGTTGTAGCTATTGGACGACGAAATGGATTTTGGAATTTATTAACATTCTCTAAAAAAGGAACTGTTAATAATCCCGCAGGTACTGAAACCATTAAAAGAACGCCTAATAACTTATTTGGTACTGTACGAAGTATTTGAAATACGGGAAAAAAATACCATTCAGGTAATATTTCCAAAGGAGTTGCAAATGGATCCGCTGGCTCACCAATCATTGATGGTTCTAAAACCGCTAAGCCTACGTTACATGCAATAGTACCGAAAATTACGACGGGAAAAATATATAAAAGATCATTAGGCCACGCGGGCTCACCATAATAATTATGACCCATCCCTTTTGCCAATTTAGCCCTTAATACGGGATCATTCAAGTCCGGTTTTTTTGTTATTAGGATAGGTGAATCATTCTTATTATATATAGATATTTAATTCATCCCCCGAAAGAGCCGGACATGCTGATTTTTCATCATCCGGCTCGAGCAAGAATCAAAAGAAACGAACAAATCCAAAAAAATCTCTTAGCCGTATGAATGATTATTCAGGAAGGATTTACGTTTTTACAAATAAATGCTCAAGACCCAAGTAGGCTTACATCATGATCAAATGCTTTCTGGGTAGTCTCATCCCTTGTGGTTGGTTTTTATCTCCAAAATTTTTTAAGATTTTTTTATATAAAAAAATCTTAAATTAAAAAATAAAATTAAAGGGTTTACTTGTTACTAATATAGCCTAGCCTCTATTCTTCTTTAGATCCCTTGTTTCACTCCGATAGTATCATAGATCAGGTCAATGCAGAGGAAATGGATGCATTTCAATACTATTCAAATAATATTTAATATAAAAAATAATCATTTAATTTAAATATATACTAAAAAAAAAAAGAAAATTTTTTAATTAATTTACGCAAAATCACACATTCGACTGGATCTTACGGAGCCCGTTCATGCCTGAACATGGTTCAGGGTTGATCATAGAATAAATTCTCTTCGCACGAACCAGCCTATCCTCTGTATAGGACTTACTTATATGGTGGTTGGACAAAAGACACATTGGATTATGAATTACAATGTGGCAGTTAAAGGGACATATACCTGCACAGCCTAATCAATAGTTCAAGTCACACACTCCCATAATCCATTTTTTTTTCGGAGAATTACCTTCAACTAGTGTATGTTAAATAACTAAATACAATATTAGAGAGTTGAAGGAAAATGTCCAAATACATGGATTATTGTTTTCAATAATCCATACATGTAGCAATGAAATACTGTTCTTATCCCCCCCCAAAAAAAAAAATATAAATTACAAATATCTATGATATACCCTTTTTTCTATAAGGGACCAGAAATACCTTGTTTACGTATCATTAAAAAATGCATTAACATAAATACGGCAGTAAGAAGAGGCAATACAAAAGTATGTAAACTATAAAAACGGGTCAAAGTGAATTGTCCCACACTAGCACTTCCACGTAATAACTCTACCAAAGGCGATCCTACTAGAGGAATAGCGTCAGGTACACCTGTTACAATTTTGACTGCCCAATAACCAATTTGGTCCCGAGGTAAGGAATAACCAGTTACACCAAAGGATGCGGTCAATACAGCCAGAACCACGCCTGTAACCCAAGTCAATTCGCGAGGTTTTTTAAAGCCACCAGTAAGATACACACGAAATACATGTAGGATCATCATTAGAACCATCATACTTGCCGACCACCGATGAACTGATCGTATTAACCAACCAAAGTTAGCTTCCGTCATTATATATTGAACAGAAGCGAAAGCCTCCGTAACAGTTGGTCGATAGTAAAAAGTCATAGCAAAACCGGTAGCTACTTGTACTAAAAAACAAGTAAGCGTAATTCCTCCTAGACAATAAAAAATGTTTACATGCGGAGGAACATATTTACTAGTTATATCATCCGCAATCGCCTGAATCTCGAGGCGTTCTTCGAACCAATCATAGACTTTATTGAGATAGGTAAAGCGCTAAAAGCCCCCTCTAAGAACCGTATATGAGAATTTTATCTCGTACGGCTCAAGCAAACACACCCAAATAAAAGTTAAAGCTCCTTAATCTCTTTCTTTTTTTTTTCGGAAGATGTGAAGGAATAAAAATCCGAAAGTAAAGTTTTTGTTTTTGGGGCGATAATGCCAATATATCAAGTCGGCTCATCCATCTTTATGTTAATTGTTACTACAGGCCTCTTGACTATTCTCTTTTCCTATTTTTTCTCTTTGTTTTTTATTTTTATGTGGCTTTTTTATCAGTGATAGGCATTTTTCTTGTTAAGACCCTATGAATTGATTGAAACTCCAGATTCATACTATAACCACGATGACTCCGAAAAACCTAAAAGCTAATCCCAAAGATTCCTTGAGTAAGAACCATTGGATCATCACTTATTCAATCAATAGAAGAGGTATAAAAAAAAAAAAATTGTCCGTTTATTCTTTATTTTATTAAATAAAAAGAAGAAAAACATTTGGATTCTTTTGAAAAGCAAAAATTTGATTGAATCCGATCGCGAGGTCTGAATATTAAATAAATATGAATCATAGTTCAAAGATTTCTTCATCTATTTTAGATATTCCGTGTTCCAGATACAAAAAAGTATATCCGACGAATGAGAACCATCTCTATCAGGATAAGATGACAGACCCCTTCTCTGTACTATAAATAGGATCAATTATAACAAGTCACACACTCATATTTCGGAAATACAGAAAGAAAGAAATTCCGCGATCGAACTACCAAAAAAGGGCGTTAAAAATACAAAGCGTAGCCCTAAAAATAAAATGCACTTTTTGTTGAAAAGATAGAACTTTTGGGTTCTTTTGAATTACCTTATTCTTGTGGATTTAATTTATTGAAATTCCATCCAATAAAACGGAAGAGTTATAAATTTCCAAAATAATACATAGGAATATTGCAAATAAAGCCATTGCAACTCCCATCAAAGGAGTAGTTCCCCATCCAGGAGCTACTTTACCATATTCCGAATTCAACGGTTTCAATAAAACCCCTACGGTAGTTGGTTTTGGACGAGATCTAGAACTACCCTCAACGGTTTGTGTAGCCATAAATCCTATTTTTTTGAGATCTGTTGACTTTGTATACCATTCCATTGTAAATAAAGGATTTTATCATAGATCCATTGGGGCCTTGACATAATATAATAATTATTGTATAATTATTGTAATATAATAATTATTGTAAATAAAGGATTTTATCATAGATCCATTGGGGCCTTGACATAATATAATAATTATTGTATAATTATTGTAATATAATAATTATTGTAAATAAAGGATTTTATCATAGATCCATTGGGGTCTTGACATAATATAATAATTATTGTATAATTATTGTAATATAATAATTATTGTAAATAAATGATTTTATCATAGATCCATTGGGGTCTTGACATAATATAATAATAATGGAAACAGCAACTCTAGTCGCCATCTTTATATCTGGTTTACTTGTAAGTTTTACTGGGTATGCTTTATATACCGCTTTTGGGCAACCCTCTCAACAATTAAGAGATCCTTTCGAGGAACACGGGGACTAGTTGAAGTAATGAGCCTTCTGATATTAGAAGGCTCATTACTTCAATTAAGCTAATGAAAAATTATTTCACCTTTTTAGTTGGAACTTTAGGAGGTTCCCGAAAAAAGATAGCGAAAAAAATGATTCCTAGAGTCGAGACTAATAAA